GAAGTTAGGTAAGCCCATCAAACAGAATGCAGACGTGTCGACCAGTTTTCTGTTAGCACTTCTGCAGCTCACTAGAATCTTATTAGGGGATTCTGCCTGACCGTTAGCACGTGGATGGACTGGACTTCTTGTGCATGATCATAAAGAATGTAGTTAGGCAGTGAGGTCGTCTACAAAGTGAGTACCACGATCACTTGTAATCTCCAACGGACAACCGAATTAGAACTTATTCATAGATGAATCTTGCTGTACTCCTTTCTGAGTTGTCGACCAATGCCCTCTCCACTGACTCAGTCTGTTTGACTACTATGTATCGTTTTACTGTTTTTGTTTTGGAGGTGAAATTGGTCCAACGAAGTCAAGACCCCACCTCTCAAATATTCCTGGAGGCATGGTTGTAACGGCATGTAATCAACAGTTCTACCCCGCATCAACACTTCTAACAACCTCTTGAACGTATGTTCAAAGTGTCCCCTAGTATAGTCCAGCTAACAAGATCTTCCTTGCAGTTGCATCTGGTCCAACGTGTCCTCTGGCGCAAACACCCTTTGCTGCGCTGCGCTCATCACGAGAAGCCGGGGAACTCTCTTGGGTGGACTTCAAGCTCAAAAGAAGAATCTGAAAGAAGTGGAGGCTGTCTCTGTCTGTTAAGAATTCGAGATCTCGGGGTCGGGTCGAAGAAGTAACAATAGTCGAAGTCAAAGTGGAAGGAGAACCCCGATAGTTTCTAGTAACCTTTCTCAAGCGATCCGCGGGAGAGACATCGTTAACTTCTCTTTCAGCCAAGGCAGGATGTTATCCCACCTAAAAAGTGGCTTAAAAAGCTTTTTTATGGTCTTTTAGGTCGTTTTCCCCAAACACACCCCCCGTAGTACTGTAACTGAAAGAGGAGAAGCGGTCGATAAGAGGTCTGACCATGCTTACCCAACTAACTGTCCAAGCTCTGAATTACTGGTTCCAAGCTCTGGATGACTGGTCAAGTGGATCTTTCATTCGAGATTCCAATCAAGAGTAGGATCGCAGGCATATTCGGAAGAAATAGATCAGGAAAGTATGAGTCAAGCGGAACCTCTTCTTGGGCTGGTGGATAGGGTATAAACTGTAGCGCGTAGATGGGAGATGGTTTCGGGGATCCCTGCTCAAATGAAATAGAGCGTAAGGAATGAAAGAACGTAGGGAGAAAAAAGAGCAAACACCTCTGGAGGATTGGGTTCATTTCCCTTTTGACGACCGGCCAATCCGGATTCTTTAGATTACCCGCTCCAATCATCGATTTCTGCATGCATTTCTACACTTCCCAGCGCTTTGATTGGATTCAAGATCGAAAAAAGAGAAGCAGAGAGATTCTTCGTGCTTGCTTACAAGCCAATCTTCGTCGCTCGTCAACTAGGCTTCGACCAAGGAATTCCCGGTAAGAGTAAAGATATTAGCACCGTAAATGCAGCGATCAGAATCTTTCCTCTTATGTCAATACTATATTGCTTATCCCTTCTGGCTTCCGCAATGGGTCCCTCACCTCAGAATATAATAGATATCCGCAAGCATTCTTCGATGAGTATACGAGTTTGGTGCAAAATGATCTTGCTTAGTACCTTAGAAAGAATAGAGACTGACGAGAATAAGACAATGGTGAGGAGGTGGAGGTGGGTGAAGCCAGCAAACGGTGCGGTAGCAGCTCGGGATGTTACAGGGAGGCCATTAGCCATTCCAATTCCTTCCAGGACAAGAGTATTAAGGTTCAAAAGGCATCACCCACGAAGAAGAAGAAGAAGGTTCATTCAAAAAGGAAAGGAAAGCGGAAAATCAAAGAGGGCGGGGTTGGGTCTGGCCTTCTTCTAATGAATCGAATGGTCCTTCGACTTCGCCAGGCAATCTAGGTATTCCACTCCTAGTGACCAACCAAAGGCCATTCGCAGAACATCTATTGCACTCGAATCCGAGCCATCACCTCTAGCTGGTGACCCCATAGCTAGCTGCCTGCATAAAGACCTCGTCGCCAGTACCAGGATATCTCTCCTCTGGATGATGGCGTTCCTTTTCTTCCAAAGCCCGGCCATCTCTTTCCCAATCAAGTTCATCCGAACCCGATCAAAAGGAATGAAGTGAGCTGGCTCCGTTCCCTCTCTCATGATCGGCACAGTCCGGTTCAGTCCACCACCATCCTATTAGTCCTATTCGTCTCTCCAAGGTCCAGTTATGGATCCCCCCTCCTTGTCGTCGTCCTATTAGGCCCACCCTTCTTCCAGGCTCTCAAATCTGGCATCCCGATCGTCCGAAACAGAAGCAGAGCGAGCTGCCGAGCGAGAATCCACGTCTAATTCTGAGTCCGTAGCTTCCGATTCCGTATTTGCAGCGGGAACAGCAGGACCCCCGTATGAAACCCCACCGAGCTTCCTTGCATGCAATGATGTGGAACTCCCTATTATCGGATTGGACACGCCTATAGCTAAAGGAAGGTAGAGCGAGCCGTAGCGGGAGGGAGGCCAATGTCCCGTCAGAT